TTTGTTTATTTATAATCTTTCCAATGGACTAGGTTGAAATAATTGAAAAAAAAAACAGGCATATTGGGTGATTCTGATTCAATAGACGACTTCTCTAAAAATTTTTCAGTATAATGAATAAATGTTCAACTACAACTACTCGAACGTATTATACTTATATTACTTATATTATACAGTTGTTTCCTTTTTTCTTTAAAAATAGTAAGAAGCAAATCCATTCTACGTTCAAATATGAATACTACGACTCGGGTTTTATGAAAAAAAGTAAAAAGCCCCTTATCGGATTTGAACCGATGACTTACGCCTTACCATGGCGTTACTCTACCACTGAGTTAAAGGGGCCCTTTAACTAACAGAATTACCGAATGAATCACTATGCGGATAAGCTATCTCCCTCCCCCTATATTACATAATATAATAAGTTATTATAGACTATACTATAGAATAAAGTAAATTCATAGCGGCTAATGATTTATTGATCTTTTTAAACTATCACTTCAATGAACCAAGCCGACCCTCATTTTTCTTTTCTTAAATCGATACCCATCTGAACAAAAATCACTTGATATATATACCTACCAGTTCGACATAGATCCAAGATATTTCATTAACTCATGTGCTGGAGAAGTGCGATTTGTACCCTTAATCAATTTCCGAAATTTTATGGATCGCGGATTTTTCTTTTCTGGTTTACTACGAAGGCACATTTATTCTTAAAATCAAAACGAATGAATCAATAAAGTGGAAGAAAGGGAGTTGAAAGTTGTATTTTTATTTTGGGGTGTGGTGTATAAACCATTCCACAAACCTTCCCCTCATATTTAGTTCTATTTATAAGAAACTATTTCTTTTTATTTCATATTGAATTTCGATTTAGTATTCATTTTGACGTTTTGAAATTCTAATAACTAATAAAATATAATAACTAATAAAAAGAAATAATATGTATAATGAGAATGGCTTTATATATGGAATCAAATGGAATGTCGGTTAGAATTAAGGATTCATAAATAGGAATGACGAACCAAAAAACTCTACGGAATAGTGCAGGGCAGAAGGATCCCTTGGATCGAATCATATTCTTACATTCGATTGACTCTATTGACAATTTTGAAAAACTGTTGATACTATGCTTATAGTATGATGGCGGTCGGACACGTATGCCCCCATCGTCTAGCGGTTCAGGACATCTCTCTTTCAAGGAGGCAGCGGGGATTCGACTTCCCCTGGGGGTAGGGTATTACAAAAGGAAGTTGAGCGTGCATCATCAATAAGCCTAACATTGAAAATGGAATTGGTTTTTCCTGGGTCGATGCCCGAGCGGTTAATGGGGACGGACTGTAAATTCGTTGGCAATATGTCTACGCTGGTTCAAATCCAGCTCGGCCCAAGAATTCGCTCAAAGACCGTGAGATGCAAATTTTTGTTTTCCCGAACGTACGATATGTGGGAATAAAAGAATTCCATTTTTCTATATATCTACCTGCTCGATTTTTTTGTTCCAAAAAATTCGGATCTAGATAATATAATGATCGAGATTCATATAATTATCTGTAAATATAAAGAAAGTCTAAGGAAAAGAAATCCTTTTTATCGAAAGATTGATTATCAATCGATTTGCAATTAAGGAAAGGATCACTAGTCATGTAATTTGTGTCGCTATCATACAAAAGAACGTGCATAGACATGCCGATATCACTATATAACCCGTGTCTCTGTTACAACACGAAAATGAAAAAAAAAATAGGTTTGAATTCAATCCTAAAAATATTGATGCGGTATACCTTATTTCCTGGGATTGTAGTTCAATTGGTCAGAGCACCGCCCTGTCAAGGCGGAAGCTGCGGGTTCGAGCCCCGTCAGTCCCGACGGATCAAATAAACACATCAACTCATCTATTCATTTGCATTTTATGGCAAAAGAGGCACAACGAAATGAATAGAATTATAGAATTTCAGTCATTCAACATTCTCAATAGAGATTTTTTTATTTTTTCTCATCAAACACAAACAAATATATCAATTTTCATTACTTCAACTAGTACCGATTGGTGGGAAGAAAGATAGAATTTTCTTAGTCCAATTATTGGGAACATCATATTCCAGATTCCAAGGGATAGAGTATCAGACGTTTCTCGGGAGCACATACATAACTAGAATTCTTGTCTTGTACACTACAAAATTGAACCGGAATTTGGCTTTTTCACATTTTTATTTTTATTGTAAGAAAATTATATCATAAAAAAATAGGAGTTTCGAGTTTAACCCCTTCCCCCCTTTCATTTTACTTCTATTGTTGTTATTTTTTATGGGGTCAATGCAATGTAAGTGGAAAACGGTCAGATGAGATTTCATTCGATGATTGTCCAAAGAAGACGGCAGGTTGTAGAAAGAATGGAAAAGAATAATAAATAAATAAAAAGATTTCTTGATTCGATTACGCATTCCATTTTTTATTGAGTATGGATAAAGGATATTCCTATGTTATACTATTCAATTCGCGACGACGAAGTGATTTGATAGCCCAGATATTGTTATTCATAATATTGATGCGATTCAATATCATCGAGATGTAATTCATCCCGTTGAATTTACAGTCGAAATTTTTATTATCTCTATGGGATTAAATCCCGAGTTATTGCGAAGTAAAAACCAATCAGATTATGGAAGTAAATATTCTCGCATTTATTGCTACTGCACTCTTCATTCTAGTTCCTACTGCTTTTTTACTTATCATATATGTAAAAACGGTCAGCCAAAACAATTAATTTGAATGAAACTTGACTTCTTAGGTCTTTATCAATGAGAATGATTTAAGAAATAAACAAAGGATTCCAATTTCGTTTCTTAAATCTTCAATTAAATACGCAGGCTAGAATCAACAGTCTTCTGTGAGATTTGATAATATGGTAGAAAGATTGATATATTTCTTTCTACCATACTATCCTATTAGAAAAGAAGTAAAAAATAGCGCCAAAATAAAAGCCAGTAATCTTTAATCTTTTTTTAGCATTCCAAAGAAGTACTTGATTGAGTCGATAACAGAAGGGAGTATGGGAACTTCTTCAAATTTAGAAAAGGAGCAGTAAACCCTACCAATTTGTAACACTTGAATCACGATATGAAATGAGTCGATGTCGATAAAGCATAAATCCAATTTCTACAACAATAAAGCAAGAGATGAGTACACAATATGTGACTCGCCCGGAGCAAGATTTTATTAGGCGTAGTATCTTGTTGAACAACCACTGTGTATATGTTCTTTACCCTAGAAAGTACGCATCCGCTTAACTAACAGAACACCTTTTTATTTACTTTAAAGAGGCAAACAAATAAAATACAAATAATAAGAAGTGGTCTGTTGTTACTCATTGTCCCTATATAAGTCTGATAAGAGCCCTGCGGCGAAATAGATAATTTTGGAAAATACAAATTTCTTACCACCCCCACCCGTATCCCCTTCCGAAATACAAACATGTGAATCATTGAAATTTGATTGACATTATTATCATTTTAAAAGTGAAAGTTCAAACAAAACGCTTTGTAAAATGATCTATAAAACAATTCATAAAGTTTGATTACTTATCGCAATTACATTAATAGTACTTCTAAAGTCCACTTCTTCCCCATACTACGAGTGAAAGGGAAAAGGTAAAGACTACCATTAAAGCAGCCCAAGCGAGACTTACTATATCCATGTGAATTATGTCCCCTATCTCTATGAATATGAAGGAATTCTTCCATTCTTGTTCACTAATAATAGTGAAATCCGGGGTGTATAGTCAAAAGGGGATTCTTACCCCAAACTATTTAATTTAACCAATCCAATAAATGCACTTATAATAAATTTTGATACAAATTTTCTTATCATTATGATTTCGAGTAGAATTGGGAAAGATTAAGCACAAGCAAAATATGCAATGACCCCCGTGGCCGAGGGAGTCTTACTAATATAGCATGTAGGAATAAAAAGACCTATTCTTTTGTTACCCTCCATAATTCATTCATAAAAAAACGGAATGGAATAAAAACTATATTATATAACCAAGGTAGATCATTTCACACATATACCTCTATTCTTTTCACATTTGATCTTTATAGTCTCTGTAAAAAAATGTAGAGAAAGTCGATTATAATCTTGACCGGGGGTTACTGAACAGAAGTTTTTTTGCCACTTTTTTTAGTAGTTAGACTCCCTTTTGGTTATCCAATCTAATTAAAGGCTCGGTCAATAATGTGCGGGTTATCAAGACTTCTCGACTCCTTTCATAATACGAAAATCCTTTTTTGAATCCTAGACACAAAAAGTTACAGATCTTTGGAGAACCTCCATATGCTTCGAATCAAGCGCGTAGCAACCGCCGCCCCCCCTGTTAGGGAATATTTCGTATATCATATCAATAAAAAAAATAAGGGATTTTTGGTCTTTTGTTGATCAGGCGACACCCAGATTTGAACTGGGGAAAAAAGGATTTGCAGTCCTCCGCCTTACCGCTCGGCCATGTCGCCAAAAAACAAAAAAATAGATGATACCCCCTTTTTGGTTTGGGGTGGATTACTGAACTTATTTTTTTTTACTTGCATCTTGAATCCCGTTTGCCTTAACCAAAAGAAACCATTCCTTTTTTATTAGATCCACCCCCTCGATTGATTGTATACTATCGCCAAATACGCAATACCTAAAAACTTCCTCTATCCTTTCTATTGAAAGGGAAAATGTGGGCTTTCCGTCACAAAAAAATTCATTAAAATTTTGAACCATTAACTATTGACTTGTGACTTGACTGCGAATTCATGAATGATTCTTAGATTTGGATCTCAAATTATGTTTCCCTAATGACATAAGAAAGTCGAAATAATAACAAATTATTCTTGATTCTTTTCAATAATAAAATCTTTCTTAATTTCCACTTTTCTCAATTTCGATTATATAATAATAATAAAATATTTATATATGTAAAGCAAACACCGTAACCAGAACAGAACTTACCCAGATATATA